GGAATTGAAAATTTCCAATTTTGAGGAGGAAGAGACAAAAGAAAAGAAAAAAAAAAACGAGGAGAAAAAAGAGGAAAATGAACGTATAGCAATATCAGAAACTTGGGATAACATTATATTTGCTCAAGCAATAAGAGGTTCGATGTTAGTAACCCAATCCTTTCTTAGAAAATACATTGTATTGCCTTCATTGATAATAGCTAAAAATATTGGTCGTATGTTATTATTCCAATTCCCCGAGTGGTATGAGGATTTGAAGGAATGGAATAGAGAAATGCATGTTAAATGTACCTATAATGGTGTTCAATTATCGGAAACAGAATTTCCCAAAGATTGGTTAACAGACGGTATTCAGATAAAGATTCTATTTCCTTTCTCTCTTAAACCTTGGCGAAGATCTACAATACGATCTCATCATAGAGATCCAATGAAAAAAAAAGGAAAAAAAGAAAATTTTTGTTTTTTAACAATTTGGGGAATGGAAGCAGAAGTTCCTTTTGGTTCTCCCCGAAAACGACCTTCTTTTTTTGAACCCATTTATAAAGAACTCCAAAAAATAATTAGAAAAATAATTAGAAAAGTAAAAAATAATTTTTTTTTCGTTCTAAAAGTTTTTAAAGAAAAAAAAAGATGGGTTATCAAAATAGTTCTAGTTATAAAACAAAAAATGAAGGAATTTGAAAAAATAAACCCTATTTTCTTATTTGAATTGAGGAGGGTAAAAGTATATAAACCAAATGAAAATGTAAGAGATTCTAAAATAAATAATAAGATTATTCGCGAATCGGCCATTCGAATTCGATCCATGAATTGGGCAAATTACTCACTCATAGAAAAAAAAATAAAGGATCTTGCTAATAGGACAGTCACAATCAGGAATCAAATAGAACTAGAACGAATCACAAAAGACAATAAAAAAATAGTTCTAACTTGTGATGATAAAAAATCGGAATCACGGAAACATATTTTGCAGATATTTAAAAGAAAAAAGATCCGATTTATACGTAAATTAAAATTTTTTATGAAATCATTCATTGAAAAAATATACATAGATATCTTTCTACGTATGATTACTATTTTTAGGATCAATGCACAATTTTTCTTTGAATCAACAAAAAAAATTATCACAAAATCGATTTACAACGATGAAACAAATCGAGAAGGAATTGATGAAACAGATCAAAATACAATGAACTTTATTTCGACTATAAAAAAATCGTTTTATAATACTAATATCAGTAATAATAATACTAATATCAGTAATAATAATTCAAATATTTATTATTATAATTATGATTTATCCTCCTTGTCCCAAGCATATGTATTTTACAAATTATCACAAACCCAATTACTTAACAAGTATCACTTGAGATCTGTACTTCAATATCCCAGGACCCATTCTTTTATTAAGGATAAAATCAAGGATTATTGTATGACACGAGGAATATTTGATTCCAAATCAAAGCAAAAGAAAATTTATAAGTCTGGGAAAAATGAATGGAAAAACTGGTTAAAGGGCCATTATCAATACAATTTATCTCAGACAAAATGGTTTCGATTAGTACCTCAAAAATGGCGAAATAGAATCAACCAACGTTCTACGATTCAAAATAAAAACTCAATTAAATTTGATTCACATAAAAAAGAAAAAGACCAATTAATTCATTACATGAAACAAAATTACTATGCGGTGGTAGTGGATTCATTGACGAGTCAAAAAGAAAAATTTAAAAAACACTACAGATATTATCTTTTATCACATAAATATATGAATTATGGGAATAGGAAGGACTCATATATTTATGAATCAACATTACAAGTAAAAGGAGACCAAGAAATTCCATACAATTTCAATACACTGAAACCCGAATCATTTTATGTATTGGTAAGTATAGCTATTAGTAATTATTTAGAAAAGGAATATATTATTGCTACACATAAAAATCTGGATAGAAAATATTTTGATTGTAGAATTCTCCATATTTGTCTTAGAAAAAATATCGACATTGAGACTTGGACCAATACGCATATCAGCACCAAAATTGATAAAAATACTAAGACTGAAAACAAAATTATCAAAAAATTGAAAAAAAAAGATATTTTTTCTAAGACAATTCATCAAGGAATTAAACCATCCCATCAAAAAAAACACTTTTTTGATTGGATGGGAATGAATCAAGAAAAGGTTTATCGTACCATATCAAATCTAGAACCCCGGTTCTTCCCAGAATTTGTGCCACTTTTTGATGCATATAAGATTAAACCATGGATCATACCGATCAAATTACTTCTTTTTAATTTTAATTTCTATGAAAATATTAGTCAAAAAAAAAGAATCAACATAAATCAAAATAAAAAAAAAAATCTTCAGATATCATCTAATCAAAAAGAATATCTTAAATTAGAAAATTCCAACCAAGAAAAAAACGAACAACAGGGACAAGAAAATCTTGGATCAGATCTACGAAAACAAAACAAAAAAAAAAATGTTGAAGACAATTACGCGGGATCAGACATTAAAAAAGGTAAAAAGAAAAAACAATCCAAGAAAAAGAAGGAAGCAGAACTAGATTTCTTCCTGAAAAAATATTTCCTTTTTCAATTAAGATGGGATGACTCCTTGAATCAAAGAATGATCAATAATATCAAGGTATATTGTCTCCTACTTAGACTGATAAATCCAAGGAAAATTGCTATATCCTCGATTCAAAGAGGAGAGATGCATCTGGATGTAATGCTAATTCAGAAAGATCTAGCTCTTACAGAATTGATAAAAAAGGGAGTATTGATTATCGAACCGATTCATTTATCTATAAAAAGGGATGGAAAATTTATTATATATCAAACCCTAGGTATTTCATTGATCGATAAAATTAAGTACCAAACTAAGAGAAAATGCATAAAAAAAAGATATGTTGATAAGAAGAATTTTGATAAATCCGTTGCAAGACACGGCAATATGCTTGTGTATGGAGACAAAAGTAATTATGATTTCTTTGTTCCTGAAAATATTCTATCTCCTAGACGTCGTAGAGAATTGAGAATTCTAATTTGTTTTAATTCTCGTAATTGGAATTTTGTGGATAGAAATCCAGTATTTTGCAATGAAAACAACATAAGAAACTCTGGAAAATTTTTGAATGAAGACAAACATATTAATACTAATACAGATACAAATAAATTCATTAAATGCAAATTGTTTCTTTGGCCCAATTACCGATTAGAAGATTTAGCTTGTATGAATCGCTATTGGTTTAATACCAATAATGGCAATCGTTTCAGTATGTCAAGGATATATATGTATCCACAATTCATAATTTGTTAATAGTATATTTCCTATATATCTGTGATATTTTTCGGTAGATGAAAGCCGAAAGATATACATATACGCTATATTACATTCTGGTACATAACACGAATCTAATGGCGTATCAACTTAATTGGATCTAGGACGAAATCGGCAGAATCTTTTTAGGTACAAAGAAATCATTCTCTTCCATGAATGTAGAAATGTATTTTCTCTTTCTTTTCTATCCAAATCAAATTGAAAATTTGATTTGGATAGAAAAGAAAAAAATAGGAAAAAATCCAAATTTTTGTGTGTACTAGATTAAAATAACTGGCATAAAGATTATTATTTTTATTTTTCCTGATCGATTCGGTAAAGTAAAATAAATCCATGGGAAAAAAGATAGAAAAATTCTTTTATGATCAAAAATTCATTCATCTCAGTTATTTCACAAGAAGAAAAAGAAGAAAACAAGGGTTCTGTTGAATTTCAAGTATTAAGTTTCACCAGTAAGATACGTAGACTTACTTCACATTTGGAATTGCACAAAAGAGATTTTTTATCCCAAAGAGGTCTACGAATAATTCTGGGAAAACGTCAACGGCTCCTGGCTTATTTGTCAAAGAAAAATAGAGTCCGTTATAAGAAATTAATGGATCAGTTGGATATTCGGGAGCCAAAAACTCGTTAATTTAATCGTTTGAATTTTTTTTTTATAGTTATTTTATTAGATTTTTCATTTTGATGAACCTCGTTTTGAGGAATTCGTGGAATAATGAATTAAGGAAGAAAAAATATGACTATACCGGCTACAAGAAAAGATCTCATGATAGTAAATATGGGTCCTCACCACCCATCAATGCATGGTGTTCTTCGACTGATCGTTACTCTCGATGGTGAAGATGTTATTGATTGTGAACCCATATTGGGATATTTACACAGAGGGATGGAAAAAATAGCAGAAAACCGAACAATTATACAATATCTTCCTTATGTAACACGTTGGGATTATTTAGCTACTATGTTCACAGAGGCAATAACGGTAAATGCACCAGAACAATTGGAAAATGTTCAAGTACCTCAGAGAGCCAGTTATATCAGAGTAATTATGCTGGAGCTGAGCCGTATAGCTTCTCATTTGTTATGGCTTGGCCCTTTTATGGCGGATATCGGTGCACAGACTCCTTTTTTCTATATTTTCAGAGAGAGAGAATTGTTATATGATTTATTCGAAGCCGCCACAGGTATGCGAATGATGCATAATTATTTCCGCATCGGAGGAGTAGCTGCTGATCTACCTCATGGCTGGATAGATAAATGTTTGGATTTCTGCGATTATTCTTTAACTGGAGTTGTTGAATATCAAAAACTTATTACACGGAATCCCATTTTTTTGGAACGAGTTGAAAGAGTGGGCATTATTGGTGGAGAGGAAGCAATAAATTGGGGTTTATCAGGACCAATGTTACGAGCTTCTGGAATCCAATGGGATCTTCGTAAGGTTGATCATTATGAGTGTTACAATGAATTCGATTGGGAAGTCCAATGGCAAAAAGAAGGAGATTCATTAGCTCGTTATTTAGTACGAATAGGTGAAATGGGGGAATCTATAAAAATTATTCAACAGGCTCTAGAAGGAATTCCTGGAGGTCCCTATGAGAATTTAGAAGTCCGACGCTTTGATAGAGCAAAAAATTCCGAATGGAATGATTTTGAATATAGATTTATTAGTAAAAAACCTTCACCCAATTTTGAATTGTCGAAACAAGAACTTTATGTCAGAGTAGAAGCCCCAAAAGGAGAATTAGGAATTTATTTGATAGGGGATAATAGCATTTTCCCCTGGAGATGGAAAATTCGTCCACCCGGTTTCATCAATTTGCAAATTCTTCCTCAGCTAGTTAAAAGAATGAAATTGGCTGATATCATGACAATACTAGGTAGTATAGATATCATTATGGGAGAAGTTGATCGTTGAAATGATAATTGATACGACAGAAGTACAAGCTATCAATTCTTTTTCTACATTGGAATCCATAAAAGAAATCTATGGACTCATATGGATGTTTGTATCCATTTTTACCCTTATATTTGGAATCATAATAGGGGTACTAGTAATTGTGTGGTTAGAAAGAGAAATATCTGCAACGATACAACAACGTATTGGGCCTGAATATGCTGGTCCGTTGGGAATTCTTCAAGCTCTAGCAGATGGGACTAAATTACTTTTTAAGGAGGACCTACTCCCATCTAGGGGGGATATTCGTTTATTTAGTGTTGGACCGTCTATAGCGGTCATATCAATTCTACTAAGTTATTTAGTAATTCCTTTTGGGTACCGCCTTGTTTTAGGTGATCTCAGTATAGGTGTTTTTTTATGGATCGCCATTTCAAGTATTGCCCCTATTGGGCTTCTTGTGTCAGGATATGGATCGAATAATAAATATTCTTTTTCAGGTGGTCTACGAGCTGCTGCTCAATCTATTAGTTATGAAATACCATTAACTCTATGTGTGTTATCAATATCTCTACGTGTGATTCGTTGGAACATGAACTTTTACCTCTTTCCTAGAAATAAATAAAGAAAAGAGGTTGAATGTATTGAATAGATATTTTTTTTTTATTCATCGATGAGTTAAACCCGATAGTTATATGAGTGAAACAAAACTGCTTATAAATTTGCAGTAAGAAGAGAAAATCTCATTCCCTATGTACAAGAATGAAGTTAAAGTAAACATAAGCAGCATAAACTGTTTACCCCAAGATTGAGATTCTTTGATTAGTCATCATATCTTGAAGCGGGTGCAAAAGATCAACTGTATGGAGTTTCCGCTACTGCCTTGTATGTATTAACATAGCGGGGATCAATCAAAAATCGGTGGACAGTTAGGAACACCAAGGTACACAAAGGATTAGTAATGGGGATAATGTAAGGTATCAAAAAAAGAGATATTTCTGCATAAAACGAATCATAATAAGGGCTTTAAGTTGGTAGAAATGATCAAGAAGTACCTCCCTACGATTCCGATCTCGAGTATGCTCCTATTCACTGATTAAAGAAATGACTATCAAGAACGAATTAATCCTTTATTTTTTTTTTTTCTAAATACCTTCTTCTGAGACAGAAGAACAGGAACAAAAGAAATGGAATGCAATAATCGAATGAATGAATAAAAATTTTTATAAAATAAAAAAAGATCTTTATTTATTCTTTCTTTCCTATATCCGTATTCATACATACGGAATTCTTATCATGATTCATGAACTAATATATATATATTGATAACGAATATTTTATTGAAAGATTAAGTTATTACCGAACAAAGAAAAATTATCATTATAAGGATGAGATCAATTCGAAAGCACTTTTTTTCTTATTCTAGCGGACAGAATTCCATTGGTTTAATTTGGGACTCTCCGATGTATCTTTATTTGATCTATCCTCCAAAGAGGGCGAAAATACCGAACCAGTCCTTACATTTATTTGTGGCCATAGAGGAGCCGTATGAAGCTGAAGTTTCATGTACGGTTTTGTAATAGCGATGGGAACAGTGATGTTATTATCGACTATGATTATCTAATAGTTCAAGTACAGTTGATATAGTTGAAGCACAGTCAAAATATGGTTTTTGGGGGTGGAATCTGTGGCGTCAACCTATAGGGTTTATTGTTTTTCTAATTTCTTCTCTAGCCGAATGTGAGAGATTGCCATTTGATTTACCGGAAGCAGAGGAGGAATTAGTAGCAGGTTATCAAACCGAATATTCAGGTATCAAATTTGGTTTATTTTATATTGCTTCTTACCTAAATCTATTACTTTCTTCATTATTTGTAACAGTTCTTTACTTGGGTGGGTGGAATTTTTCTATTCCGTACATATCTATTCCTGAACTTTTCGGAATAAATAAAATGGCCGGAGTTTTTGGAATGACAATTGGTATCTTTATTACATTAGCTAAAGCTTATTTGTTTCTGTTTATTCCTATCACAACAAGATGGACTTTGCCTAGGATAAGAATGGACCAACTATTAAATCTTGGATGGAAATTTCTTTTACCTATTTCTTTAGGTAATCTATTATTGACAACTTCTTCCCAACTTGTTTCACTATAAATAAGAAAATACGATAACGATATTCCAGATTCATAACCTCTTTCAAACAAGAGAAAGAAACATAAATTTATTCCTGGATATTTACAATATGTTCTCTATGGTGACCGGGTTCATGAATTATAGTCAACAAACAATACGAGCTGCAAGGTATATTGGTCAAAGTTTCGTAATTACCTTATCCCACACAAATCGTTTACCTATAACTATTCAATATCCTTATGAAAAATCGATCACATCAGAACGTTTCCGTGGTCGAATCCACTTTGAATTTGATAAATGTATTGCTTGTGAAGTATGTGTTCGTGTATGCCCGATAGATCTACCCGTTGTTGATTGGAGATTTGAAAGAGATATTAAAAAAAAACAATTGCTTAATTATAGTATTGATTTTGGGGTCTGTATATTTTGTGGTAATTGTGTCGAGTATTGTCCAACAAACTGTTTATCAATGACTGAAGAATATGAACTTTCTACTTCTGATCGTCACGAATTGAATTATAATCAAATTGCTTTGGGTCGGTTACCAATGTCAATAATTGGAGATTACACAATTCAAACAGTTATGAATTCGACTCAAATCAAAATAGACAAAGATAAACCCTTTGATTCAAGAACGATTACCAATTACTAAGATTTTGTTTTGATATAAAAGACCCAAGCTCTTTTTATTTTGTTTGGTCAGTAACTACAAATAAAAACTAATAATTATTGATTGTTGAGAATTATTCTTTGATTTAAACTGAGAATATATTTTTCGTGATGATTTCGAAATATATAATCCCCATTACTCTTTTCTCGATAATTTTATCTATATCTACATTAATCCATATAAAAAAAAGTTTTAATTCAATTAGGAATGTATCATATACAAGAAAAAAAAGGGGTTACCCCTTTTCCTTTCCTGGACCATTCAGTAAGGTCATGAAATATTTCGACTTATTTTATTTATTAATTTATCATTTTAATAATGGATTTACCTGGACCAATACATGATATTCTTGTAGTATTTTTGGGATTAGTTCTTGTATTAGGAGGTCTGGGAGTAGTATTACTTACCAATCCCATTTTTTCTGCCTTTTCGTTGGGATTGGTTCTTGTTTGTATATCCTTATTCTATATTCTATCGAATTCCTATTTTGTAGCTGCCGCGCAGCTCCTTATTTATGTTGGAGCCATAAATGTCTTAATCATATTTGCTGTAATGTTCATGAATGGTTCAGAATATTCCAATGATTCCTATTTTTGGACCATTGGAGATGGGGTTACTTCACTGGTTTGTACAAGTATTCTTTTTTCACTAATTACTATTATCCCAGATACGTCATGGTACGGAATTTTTTGGACTACAAGATCAAGCCAGATTATAGAACAGGACCTAATAAGTAACATTCAACAAATTGGGATTCATTTATCAACAGATTTTTATCTTCCGTTTGAACTCATTTCCATAATTCTTTTAGTTTCCTTGATAGGTGCAATTACTATGGCTCGTCAATAATAAATACTTAGAATTTAATTCTAAGATTTATAAATTCTAAGATTTATAAATTCTAAATAAATAAAATAAATGGAAAGGTTTAAGGTTTTTATAAGGTTTTTAATTAAACCTATCTATTGCCAATATCTTCTTTTATTCTGTAATCGTTCTATTCTAATCAATCGAATCGGTTGAATTGTTGTTCATATTGAAATGAATCGAGATTGATAAGGAGTTAGTCAATGATGTTCGAGCATGTACTTTTTTTGAGTGTCTATTTATTCTCTATCGGTATCTATGGATTGATCACAAGTCGAAAGATGGTTAGAGCACTTATGTGTCTTGAGCTTATACTCAATTCGGTTAATATCAATCTCGTAACATTTTCTGATATATTTGATAATCGCCAATTAAAAGGCGACATTTTCTCAATCTTTGTTATAGCTGTTGCGGCGGCTGAAGCAGCTATTGGGCTGGCTATTGTTTCATCAATCCATCGTAACAGAAAATCAACTCGTATCAATCAATCGAATTTGTTGAATAATTAGTTATGATCATAAGATACATAATATCACATAGAATATTAATCTATTAGATATTCTATTATATTAAATATTTAATAAAAAAAAATATATTAAATACATATATAAAATATCAATTTATAAATAAAATATCAATTTATTTATAAATTGATATTTTATATTAAATTTTAATTTATTCTAATCTAATTTTATTAGAATTAATATATTATTATTATTAATTTTATTATAATTATCATATTATTATATAATATCTTATATAATACCTTATATAATAATTAATATACTTATTTATTTTTATTATTATTTTTTTTTTTTTTTATTATTATTATATTATTATTATAAATATATAATATTATTATAAATATATAAAAAATATATAAAATATATACTAAATATATATATATATTTAGTATTGAATTAATTTACTATTGAATAATAAATATTTTCATATTGAATAAATACTTTGAATTAATATTGAAATATTGACCAATTTGTTGGTCAATTTGAATTCACATGTGCAACTCGCATGATCATGGTTGTTGAAAGAGAAATCAAAGTCTCTTGGACCTTTCTCATGAA